CTTTAGCCGCGGCTTATATAGGTGAATCCATGGAGGGCCACCATTGACTAGTTTTCTAAATAGTCTTTTTTTTTTAGTTTAACCTAAGGCAATGTGTGCGTGGCTAAAAAAATTGACTTAGGGAATGAAAATATACAACTACACTATATACGATCTAGAGTAATAGAAAAAAAGATTACAATAAAGATTACAATATTGATTTTAGAGTAGAGAATTGCAAAAAAAAAAGGAAAGAGATCTCAAAGATCTTTTTCCTAAAATTCCCGTTTGGTCCATTTATATCATAATCATACCTTCCCCTCAACGAATATTTGTTTTAGATTGGTCATCGAACCCGAATATTAACTATTCGGAGTCGTAATTTGACGAAGAAGTCTTGTGGTATTACAACGTGTGATTAAATAAAAAAAGGATGTTCTATAGAATGCTTCCCCTTTTCAGTTGATTTTATTCAACGATTGACCAAACGAAAATATTAATAAATAATAAATTGTATGAACTTAGATCAATCAAATCAATTTCTATGCAACGGTTTGGCCCAATCAATTTTTCCATTTATTATTATCCATTTAGGTTGCGGGATAATGATAAAGAAGGGGGAAGGGAAAGGAGAATTTACAAAAAAGGGGATTCATAAATGGTTCGTAGGGGGGAGGTCCAACTAGGTATATGGAATTGAATGGCTAGAAGTCCACTCTTGTCAAGGGTTAGACGCATCATTATCAAATCCGATTGAATTGAAGATGAAGGAAGAGTTGGTTTACATTGTGGAAGAAAGACATGTATATGTGATATTAGATATTGACTAGTTATATACGAGCTAAAGATATATATAATTTGCCCTACTAATCGAATGTGAATGTAGATGGGGATTCTATAGAAGTCCTTGAAACGGAAAAACGGAAGTTGTATGGATTCACAAAGACTTTCCCGAGAGAAACTAAAAAAAAAGATCTCGAAGTTGTTTTGATGATTCAAGAATGTTATTACTTGAATTCGAAGTTCGTAGTTACTTCGACTGGATGAATCGTAGCAATGGAATAATTAAGTCATAGCTCATTGGTTGAGTGTATCATTAACCATTTTTTTTTTGTACGAGGAACTTATCATGAATCCACTGATTTCTGCTGCTTCCGTTATTGCTGCTGGGTTGGCTGTAGGGCTTGCTTCTATTGGACCTGGAGTTGGTCAAGGTACTGCTGCGGGTCAAGCTGTAGAAGGTATCGCGAGACAGCCTGAGGCGGAGGGAAAAATACGAGGTACTTTATTGCTTAGTCTAGCTTTTATGGAAGCTTTAACAATTTATGGCCTGGTTGTAGCATTAGCAATTTTATTTGCGAATCCTTTTGTTTAATATTAGAAATATGAAAAATCAAAATTTTTCATATTTTATTGCCTTGGACTTGTGCTTTGCTTTTTCGAATTATATAAAGATTTAATTCCTAGAATTATTTATTCGTTGAGAAAATAACCCACGGGAAGGGCTGATTTGCGGATGAGGAATTAGCATACCGACTCGCTTTCATCCTTCCCGTTCGTGTTTGTAGGCCTTTTTTTAGTTTTTAAGAGGGGTTGCAACCAAGGAGGTAATTCATGATTTCTAAATCGAATAGATTTTTGATTCGATTTCGAAAGTAGGAAACTAGAAATATATATATATAAAATAAAAAAGAGGGCAAAGTAATACAAAAAGAACTATGTTCGATTTTTTAGTCTATCTATACGAGGAGATCATATGAAAAAAGTAACCGATTCTTTCCTTTCTTTGGGCCACTGGCCATCCGCCGGGAGTTTCGGGTTTAATACCGATATTTTAGCAACAAATCTAATAAATCTAAGTGTAGTGCTTGGGGTCTTGATCTTTTTTGGAAAGGGAGTGTGTGCGAGTTGTTTATTTCAAGAATAGGCTGGATCCAACCAGCTGTACTTTTTCTGTTATAACTAGAAAAGTTATACCTAAGAAAGAAGGGTGCATGATCTCGCGAATTACTTCTGAATAAATTCAGAAATCATATGTAAGAACTATAGCATTTCGTAATTTATTGGAAAATACACTTTGATTCTCTATCAACCAATAATGTGGGACTATTAACATGGTTAAAGCTAAACTGTTTGAAGTCCAGAAGCGGCATGGTACTCTTTCTACCACTATGTTAATATAGAGATGGTTTCAAAATAAATATTTTATCAATATAGAACACTCATATCGAGAAAATGATTTGAACTACTTATTGTAAATATGGGGATTTTATCCCCTTTTAGCCAATGCTGAATTGATGACCTATGTATTGTGTATAAAGTAAGAAAAACTTCTTGGATTCAAAAAAAAAGTAAACAACTTTGCTGACAATTTCATATTTTTTGTTTGGTCAGAAGAGTCCTCCGGATTTTTGGTCTTGGATTAGTGATTCCTTTTGATATTTTGATTTCGTTTTGGAATATGACAAGAGAATAGAGGATAGGCTCATTACATTAACAATAAAGATATGGGAATTTACAT